ATGCCGCTCCGCGAGCTAGGAGCGAGAAAAAACAGTGGGCTGTGGTGATGTCAGAATTTGCACCTATTTGTATCTATTTAGTGATCAGTCCGCTAGTTTCTTTGATCCCACTCGGTGTTCCTTTTCCATTTGCTTCCAATAGTTCGACCTATCCAGAAAAATTGTCGGCCTACGAATGTGGTTTCGATCCTTTCGGTGATGCCAGAAGTCGTTTTGATATACGATTTTATCTTGTTTCTATTTTATTTATTATCCCTGATCCGGAAGTCACCTTTTCCTTTCCTTGGGCAGTACCTCCCAACAAGATTGATCCCTTTGGATCTTGGTCCATGATGGCCTTTTTATTGATTTTGACGATTGGATCTCTCTATGAATGGAAAAGGGGTGCTTCGGATCGGGAGTAACCACTAGCGATAGGGCAAAAATCAATCGGGGGGAAGGACAAAAGTAAAGAGCGCGATGCCTACATTAAATCAATTGATTCGTCATGGTAGAGAAGAAAAACGGCGCACGGACCGTACTCGAGCTTCGGATCAATGTCCCCAGAAGCAAGGAGTACGCCCGCGTGTACCAACGAGAACACCGAAAAAACCTAATTCAGCTCCACGTAAGATAGCCAAAGTACGGTTGAGCAATCGACATGATATATTTGCTCACATTCCGTTTCTCTTACTAATCACTCTGATGATGCTTTTCTATCTTCTCTGTCTTTCGATAGGGGGGATCTCTTTTTTTCTTTCGTTTCTCTCAAAAGTAGCAGGCTTCATAGGGGTGAAGGCCCTCTCTCTCATTTTTAAAAAAATGGGCTGCTCCTCCACTCTGGCCTTCGTGATTGGCTGTGCTTTTCGAGCACTCGTCACTACGGAAGCTAGCGACTCTCTGGCGCATTGGATGCTTCCCGGACCTTCTCACCAGCCTCACGTGGCAGAAGAGGATTACCCGCGGGACCATCCTGTAGCGCACCGAAGCGCCCCTCCTGAAGGTCTTGAGGTGATCAAACCGCTTATGGAGGATGAAGAACGCTACGGCGAACTTGAGGATCGCCTCAATCGCCACTTCTTTGGGAATCATGATAAAATAACTAGAATCGCCTATGATGATTTGGTGGAAAAGCAGCTCCTGATAGAAAAAAAAATAGAGATAGAGCTGCTCCACGATGAATATAGTAGCGATCGCATTTACGCGAATCGCTACGATCTAAGAGAATGTCTATTTTATAGAGATGGGGTTCCTCTGAAGGAAAAAACTTTATCTCTTTATTTAAAAGAAATTCAAAGGAATCCCTCTCAGAGTACACCATACCGAAAGATACAAAAAGAAATCAAAAATTTTAATCTTTTTTTTTCTAAATAAAGAAGGGGAGTGAGAGGGCTAAGGTTTAGTTCAGATTTAGTGTAGGTTTGCTCTCTTTCCCGCTCAACAAGGGCCCCTCTCTGATAAGGAAGAAAACGAAAGAATCTCAATTTTACGACAAATCCGGTCCGATGGCTGTTCTCCACTAACCACAAGGATATAGGGACTCTATATTTCATCTTTGGTGCCATTGCTGGAGTGATGGGCACATGCTTCTCAGTACTGATTCGTATGGAATTAGCACGACCCGGCGATCAAATTCTTGGTGGGAATCATCAACTTTATAATGTTTTAATAACGGCTCACGCTTTTTTAATGATCTTTTTTATGGTTATGCCGGCGATGATAGGTGGATCTGGTAATTGGTCTGTTCCGATTCTGATAGGTGCGCCTGACATGGCATTTCCACGATTAAATAATATTTCATTCTGGTTGTTGCCACCAAGTCTCTTGCTCCTATTAAGCCCAGCCTTAGTAGAAGTGGGTAGTGGCACTGGGTGGACGGTCTATCCGCCCTTAAGTGGTATTACCAGCCATTCTGGAGGAGCAGTTGATTCAGCAATTTCTAGTCCTCATCTATCTGGTATTTCATCCATTTTAGGTTCTATCAATTTTATAACAACTATCTCCAACATGCGTGGACCTGGAATGACTATGCATAGATCACCCCTATTTGTGTGGTCCGTTCTAGTGACAGCATTCCCACTTTTATTATCACTTCCGGTACTGGCAGGGGCAATTACCATGTTATTAACCGATCGAAACTTTAATACAACCTTTTCTGATCCCGCTGGAGGGGGAGACCCCATATTATACCAGCATCTCTTTCGGTTCTTCGGTCATCCAGAGGTGTATATTCCCATTCTGCCTGGATCCGGTATCATAAGTCATATCGTTTCTACTTTTTCGGGAAAACCGGTCTTCGGGTATCTAGGCATGGTTTATGCCATGATCAGTATAGGTGTTCCTGGATCTCTTGTTTGGGCTCATCATATGTTTACTGTGGGCTTAGACGTTGATACCCGTGCCTACTTCACCGCAGCTACCATGATCATAGCTGTCCCCACTGGAATCAAAATCTTTAGTTGGATCGCTACCATGTGGGGGGGTTCGATACAATACAAAACACCCATGTTATTTGCTGTAGGGTCCATCTTTTTGTTCACCATAGGGGGGCTCACTGGAATAGTTCCGGCAAATTCTGGGCTAGACATTGCTCTACATGATACTTATTATGTGGTTGCACATTTCCATTATGTACTTTCTATGGGAGCCGTTTTTGCTTTATTTGCAGGATTTCACTATTGGGTAGGTAAAATCTTTGGTCGAACATATCCTGAAACTTTAGGTCAAATCCATTTTTGGATCACTTTTTTCGGGGTTAATCCGACCTTCTTTCCCATGCATTTCTTAGGGCTTTCGGGTATGCCACGTCGCATTCCAGATTATCCAGATGCTTACGCTGGATGGAATGCCCTTAGCAGTTCTGGCTCTTATATATCTGTAGTTGGGATTTGTCGTTTCTTCGTGGTCGTAACAATCACTTCAAGCAGTGGAAACAACAAAAGATGCGCTCCAAGTCCTTGGGCTGTTGAACAGAATCCAACCACACCGGAATGGATGGTACAAAGTCCTCCAGCTTTTCATACTTTTGGAGAACTTCCAGCTATCAAGGAGACGAAAAGCTCTGTGAAGTAAAAGAAAAAAAGGTCGCCGATTGCTACTAAGAACCTAACAGAACTTTTCAAAATTGAAAACGGATCAGTCGACCTGGTCTACGAATCTATTCTAAGTATCAACGAATTCTTCAAATTTTAGGTGGGATGGGGATTGTAATTATTTATACTTCTCGAGGTATAATGACAGACCGGGAGGCTAGATTCGAAGGAATCGGCGGATCAATTTTGTGTGATATATGGTAATCCTTCTGATATCCGAATTAGATCCTAAATTGACTATTTGTGAAAAAAAGAGAAAGGGCGGGTTGTATAATCTCACTCCTCCCCCATTAGTTGATACTTCAAGGAGGTTTTATCCGGGATGAAAAAAAAAAGAAATAAAAACCTAAAGATGGCAGTTATCACCTGCTGACGAAGTGGTGAGGTTTGCAGAGAAAGAGAATACACTCTCCTAGCTTCTAAAAGAAGAAATTCCCACAGGCCTTTATTTCAAAGTTTCAGATTCGATTTCAAGGCAGCTTTTCTTTAGTCCTCAGGATATGATTCTTATGATTCTTTAGTATGTTACCAGGGGCTGAGCTCAATAGCAACTTACTCAAAGACAAAGACTGCGCTCAGTATGTTCCTACAGTGAGGATAGGGGAATCCCCGGTGGTAAGGAATCCAAATAGAATCCAAGGCTTTGCCTCTAGGATCATCTTACCTTCTAACTAAGGCAGTTTTCTACTAATTCAATCGATGTTTTCACCTTACTTAACTAGAGAGCAGATGCTGGAGGGGAAGGAAGACCGGGCTTTCGCCCCAGGCTTGATTAAATTAAAGGTATAAGCAAATTAAAGGTATAAGCTGTGATGTGATAGGCACGAAGTCAAGCAACCTATGAGTAAGTACTCCCGGTCTATACCTTGGCTCTTGCCAGGTATGCTAAGCTACATTGTTTTCTATCCCTAAAGAGAATAGGCATCTTATTACGGATAAAACTACGTTTAAGAAAGAATGTCATATGATGTCCGGAAAACGCATTAGAAAGCTCTATAGAGGTACGCAGTTACTCCACCGATAGGGTTCATTACGATAGCTCAATTAGGTAGTGGTATTGATTTGATAAGTCCATTATGACGGTTCAGGAGGCTAGAACCGTTGACTTTGAGGATGAAGCATAGCGCTGCTTAAGGAAGAGTTCGCATTGCCGTAGGAGTTTTCGTCTTGCCTGAAAGCAGAAACCCGAAGGTTAGCCTTGCATGAACTAGGGAAAGATATAACTCAACTTCACACTGGTTAGCAAAACTAACTCTTTCTCGTCTTCAAAAAAGTATCAAAATGCAGTTATATAAGCTATCACTTTTTCAATTCAAGATCAGCTCATCGAAGGGAAAAGTGAGAGTATCATTTTGACACTAGCGAGATACCTACTTTCTAACGGATCTCTCAGTCTACGAAGGGAAAGGCTCAAGTGTGAAATTACAGCTATATTGGCATCGACTATGTCTCTCATCGGTTCTCCAGCATGCGAGTTCATTCAGTATCGAAGTCAGCTAGCCTTCATTCAATCAAGAGGATTTGTACCAAAAGAACATTCTACCCCTTCTAGCGAGTTATTAGCATCTGGGAGTTCTAGCGACTGACTTGCCCGCATCTCTTGCCTTAAAGGTTTCACTGCTCTAACTAGGGTATCCCGCAGAAAGAAGTCAACTAGAAGGCAAAATCCACCTAGTCAAAATGGCAGGCAATGCAATTGTACTTGATCCTATTTTATCGATCGAGAAATGGCATTCTTTTATGCGCTTTCTCGCTAACAAGCCAAGCAGTCCCTAGCGGGCTATCCGTCATGAACTCGAAGAAGTGCAACAAGACCAGTATCGAACTGGCCTCTCTTTCAATCTTCGGAAGTGACTTTGTATCCCTTTCTAATGCAATATCTTCAATCAGATCTGTACGAGTGACAGGAAGAAGTCAGCTAGTTGCCATCCGCTCTGTCCCAATCTCCGGTCAATGATTGAGTCCGAACTCTCACAACTTCAAGGACTAGGAAGGCCCCTTTTGACTCATACGGATTTCCCTTTCATATAGTTTGACTCTTCCAAATGGAAAGGCCGAGATGGAAAGAGTGAATGAAACTGAAACCTAAAGAGAGGGCTGCTTGCAGACTCGACTGTTAAGGAGAGGAAAGAGAGGTTTTGATATTATAAGGAAAAGTTGATTCTCGGACTTTCAGTAATGCCCTCTCCCCTTTGGTCCTCTTTGGCTGTGAAGTGAAACTCGGGAATGAAGCAGATAGGTCTCAGTCGAAGGCATGAAGCGATGGGATGATATGGAAGAAGATGAAGTGATCCGCAGGGTCAATCTCATAGGGGAAGTCCACTAGTGCACTTAGCGGCTTGAAAACGACTTTCAAAAGGAAGGTGCGGAGCGAAAGCAGAAGCTATGGAATGTGGATCGAACGAGAAGGATTAGAGCAAGTTCCGTTCTGGGTGAATCAAGAAAGGAAGTGATGTTTGCCTAGTTGGAATCGAAGGAGAAGGTGAGGCATTTAGATCATGCATGGATGAGAGACCCGGCATGAACAAGAGAATCAGGGGCAACTGTCAGCAAATCAAATAAGGGGTACCCAGCTCTCTTAAGTTAAGGAAGTTCGTGACCTAATAGGAGTGACTGTAGTCAAGCAAGCAGAAGGTTACAGGCAAGCGGGGTAGTGTACTTTTATCCGGGTACCTAGGGCGAGTTAGAGGCGTATGCTTCCTTGACCAGTTTGTGGAACAAGTTGTAGAGATCCCATACTTTCTAGTACTTGTGGCAGTAAGAAAGAGCTTTAGTTGTTGGTGGAAGTGACCTAGACATCTTTCTCTTTATAGGTCCTTGCCCTTTTCTTCCGCTAGGTAAGTTGGGAAGTCCTTAATAAGAAGGTCAATTCCATCGAGCCTTGCTTAGTCTGCCTATGGTTGATAGTGAACAGCGGATATGCTACATCAAGCACTCACTTTCTGTCTATTGGCCTTAGAACACTCCTTCTTATGTTGTTTTGAGAGAACTAGGCTTTTTTCTCATTGGATAAAGGCGGAGATCACTGCTTTTTCATTCCTTTCTTTGGCTGTCACTGAATTCATCCGGCAATTGATACCGAAAATAGGCCGGGTAAATAAGAGCAAAACTGTCCCATGCCACACGGGCAGAAAAATGAAATGGCACTTTACAGCAAGAAGAAAGAAGAACGAAAGTCGAAGATAGGCTTGTAGCCTCACCGGAATCAGAGAAGTGGGAGAAGGCGAGAGGTAGCTAGTAGGCCTTGACTCAGTCCCATGGTTGGCCCTATGGGAATCCATGCCCCGGGGGTACCTACCGCTTTCGATTCGAACTCGATCTTATTAAGTTGGAGATTCAAATATCTAAAGTGTTCCGTGAGGAATGTGATTCAAGTAGTAGATGATGTCCTACTTGCTACTTTAGGGTTAGCTCAAGCGAGAACAAATAAGAGAAGAAATGAGATCTAGCCAGCTGGAGGAAGCTAAGATGGCTGCTCTCTCCTCCGCTCTTCGCTAGCATCCGTATTGGCTTAGGAGCCAGTTCCCTCAGGTTATTCCCACTAGAGGAAGGGAACTACGAGCTAATAGGAAAGAAGAGAGCTACTAGATTGACAGTATGAAAGTTCCTAATTTGCCTCCTCAAAATCAAAGGCTAATGTCTAAGTCTTCGATTGTTGCATTCCTTCCTTAGTTTAAGCTGGTGGAATAGACCGGCAGTGAATCAACGGGCGTTACCTCACTTTCATGATTTAGTCAGTTTGATATCTTTATGGTCTCGCTTGGGGCACTGACGAACGAACTAAGCTAGAGACATTTCACTTGCTGCGGAGTCCCGTACCCACCTAGATTAAGCCTGAGCAGCTAAGCCGCGATTGCTGGGACTTAGACAGTAGGGTCAGAATCAACCTAGTTCTCATAGCAGGGAGTAGCGACTGCTTAGTCTGGTAAGCTTGTGCTGCAATTCCTTGATGGAAATGCCACTGGACTTGCTCTTGGACTTTGTTCCAGACTGGTAGTTGTGTGCGGGGTGAAAGGACGAGAACCTGCTGGCATCGATACCGCCTTAGGGACTGACTTATTAATTAGCTGTCATCACTCTATGGGCTTGAGCGATTCCTTACCACTCTTACGCTTTGGAGATTAAGGAAACCATGCTCCACCTTCTGCAGATGAGCCGAATTGACTCCTTTTTCTTTTTCAGAGGGGGTGGCCACTATTCTTAGTAGAAGATGCCAGTTTAGAGGATCCAGAGAGCTAAGATTCGATCAGACAACAATTAGCCAATCTAGATTTACGAATGATTATAGATTATTCATTGGTAGAATGGAAAGAATTGGAGGAAGAGGAACCCACAGGGAATGAATGGGAAGATCGAAAAGTTGGAAGAAGAAAAGATTTTTTGCTTAGACGCATTGAATTGGCTAAGCATTTTATTCGAACAAATATAGAACCAAAATGGATGGTTTTGTGTCTATTACCAGTTCTTCCTCCTGAGTTGAGACCAATCTATCATATAGATGAGGATAAACTAGTGACCTCGGATATTAATGAAATCTATAGAAGAATTATCTATCGGAATAATACTCTTACAGATCTATTAACAACAAGTATAGCTACGCCAGAAGAATTAATAATATCTCAGGAAAAATTGCTACAAGAAGCCGTGGATGCACTTCTTGATAATGGAATCTGCGGACAACCAATGAGGGATGATCATAATAGAATTTACAAGTCGCTTTCAGATGTAATTGAAGGCAAAGAAGGAAGAGTTCGCGAGACTCTGCTTGGTAAACGAGTCGATTATTCAGGGCGGTCAGTGATTGTCGTGGGCCCTTCACTTTCATTACATCGATGTGGATTGCCTCGCGAAATTGCAATAGAACTTTTCCAGGCATTTGTAATTCGTGACCTAATTAGAAAACATCTTGCTTCGAACATAGGAGTTGCTAAGAGTCAAATTCGGAAAAAAAAACCGATTGTATGGGAAATACTTCAGGAAATTCTCGATGACCATCCTGTATTGCTGAATAGAGCGCCTACTCTGCATAGATTAGGCATACAGGCATTCCTCCCCGTTTTAGTGGAAGGGCGTGCTATTTGTTTACATCCATTAGTTTGTAAGGGTTTCAATGCAGACTTTGACGGGGATCAAATGGCTGTTCATGTGCCTTTATCTTTAGAAGCTCAAGCAGAGGCACGTTTACTTATGTTTTCTCATATGAATCTTTTGTCTCCAACTATTGGAGATCCCATTTCTGCACCAACTCAAGATATGCTTAGTGGACTCTATGTCTTAACGAGTGGAAATCGTCGGGGTATTTGTGTAAATAGGTATAATCCGTGTAATCGTAGAAACTATCAAAATGAAGATAATAACTATAAGTATACAAAAAAAAAAGAACCCTTTTTTTGTAATGCCTATGATGCAATTGGAGCTTATCGGCAAAAACGAATCAATTTAGGTAGCCCTTTGTGGCTGCGGTGGCGACTAGATCAACGTGTTATTGCTGCAAGAGAAGCTCCTATCGAAATTCACTATGAATCTTTGGGGACCTATTATGAGATTTATGGACACTATCTAATAGTAAGAAGTATAAAAAAAGAAATTCTTTATATATATATTCGAACCACTCTTGGTCATATTTCTCTTTATCGAGAAATAGAAGAAGCCATACAGGGGTTTTGGCAGGGCTGTTGTAATTCTATGCTACCAGCGGGAATTCGACTCTCGCCGGGTTAACTAGGACTAGAATTGCGGAATTTCTACGTAAATCAAGATCGAGAAAAGGAAGTTTTCCAATCACTGACTCAAACCCACTGTCAAATTCTACTCAGCGCAATATGGAGGTACTGATGGCAGAACGGCCCACTTGAGAAAGGCACCTTGACTTTAAGTGATAGGGCACCTAGCCTTTGTCTCCTTTTCCGCTAAAGAAAAATAACGCAATGTTATCGAAGTAGCTATCAACGGCAGAGGAAGTGGGGAAAGCAAAGGAGGTTGCATGTATGCAGTAAGGCTTCGACTTGGTGTTACGTGAGCCATCAACGATGAGCTGGCAGTGATTGGAGTATGGTTTAAACAGTATCGGTATCGACGGATCAACAGTTACGAAAGCTTCTTCTCTCTTGAGCTCTTCGTCACGAGTCTAGTCTCGCCGACAAGCTTGTTTATTGCGCTTATCCACTAACATAGAAGAGAGCAGAAAGCACCTCGCCTAACAAGGAAAGGGGGAAGGAAATAGGGGCTGGCACTAATAAAGAGAAAGAAGAAGATAATGAAAGCGGAGCTCCATGAGTCACATAGAGCAAGATAAGAGAGCCCGCCTCTATGGCTGGACTAGCTTTGATCGGGCATAGATGGAAGACGAGCGAAAGAAATTCAATACGTTCAACCAAGCCAGCTTCTCTTTTCACTTGTAGTCTCGATGCTCCGCCACTATTAGATCCTTACGAAGAGGGCCGGGATCGCTACATAAATAATCCAAACCTAATCCGGCAAGCACTCACTTCTATGTGCCTTTTTTCGTCACTAGCGCTTTCTCCTTCTTCGGTACGCCACTTCAAGGGAAGATCAAGGAATTTGGCTACGCCCTCTTCGACCCGCGGAGTAAGAACTCCAGCTTGTTTCATTATGTACGGAAGGCTGTCAGGAGAAGTTGAAAAGTCGAAGTCTCCCTCCTTCGAAATGTAGAAAGACCATGTTCCTCTGTTCGGACTACCTTATGTGACAACTACCACAGGCATCACGGTCTTTTTGAAGCAAAATAGCTCGTTACGCTATATACAAAGAAGCAATCCCAACTAAGGTAGGGCATCTAGGTGCAGTCAGCCATCTCTCTCTCTAATGGCAAGAATTGACTCGAACAGGTTATGAAAACATAGTTTGAGTTGTCTTCCTTATTCTTTATTAGTAACAAGAACACGTGAACAAGAGAATAAGAGTAGTTT